ACAGTCAATGGTCACACCCTCTCGATCGGAGTCGACCTCAGTCCCCTGCTTCCGAATAGAGTAGTTCGCCGTCATCAAGCGAACCGGGACTGAGCTCTCATTGTCCTTCCTTCGAAGCCATTTCCTCTCAAACCCATCAACTCGTCGGCTACTTTTACAAATCTGGTTTAGAGTTCCAGCTATAGAGTCAGATTCTGCTTAGTTTGACTTGGCCAGCTTACCACTTGCCTGCTTCCTTGACTACTGCTTTCTCTTACGCTGCTTAGAAAGAACCTTCCACAGCGTTGGTTGAACTATCGGACTACTTAAAGCTGGACCGCTGCTTACCTCTCTTCAGACGAGCTAGCTCTCGTTCTCTCTTCCTTGTTGAGCCGTCAACAGCTTTCGTCACAATTTGAAGACCGAAATGAGGGGTTTTGTTACATAGTGGTTGGAACAAGATGTCCAAGCGGACCAGTAGGCAGGCCTATTTATTTGACCCCTCTTACCTTTTTGAAGAAGGTTCTCTTAGCCGAGCGGGAAGAGCAGGGGGAAAGTCAGGCACAAACTCCCCTCAGCAGTAAGTGAAGGCAGTCGGTAGCCCATAGATGATCGAAGCCCAAAAACAAAGGATTCTTAGACTGCATCCGATGATGCTTTCGAGCAAGATGAATCTGCCTTGACTTGACCAATGAGTGAACGAGACGAACGGTAGGGTCAGAAAGGGCAGTCCGACGAGTCAGTCAGTGGAAAGGCGAACTTTAGCCGATAGGTGCTTTTCTGTTATGAGTGAATCTCTCTCTATGGCCTTATTTGATTTCTTGTACTCTTTCCTGTGATTGTATGGGATATTCACCTTTATGATCACAAGGTGGTGCTTGGGTAGGTCTTCTCTGATTACGTTCGGACGTGACAGGGAAGCCTCTTGGTCCAGGGACATAGCCGACCGATTCATTCCCCATCCAGCACTTAACCGACGAAAGAGAGGGGGACGCAGCCCCCGCCGCCATATGAGACGGAGACTATTATACTGGGACTCTTCCTTTGTGGGAGAGGGTTCAAGATGTCTTTTTATACGCGAATCATATAATATGAAGAATACGCTCATCTCGCTCATCATTCTATGCTACTCTCATAAGATAAGAAGAAGACGATCATTCTATGCTACTCTCATAATAGAATAGAATACGTTCATAATATAATGGTTTCGTTGAGTAGTACGCCCGGTTCTACCACTGCAGGGCCCAATCATAGTCAAAAGAAGAGTTTGATCCTGGCTCAGAAGGAACGCTAGCGAGATGCTTAACACATGCAAGTCGAACGTTGTTTTCGGGAAGCAAACAGAGGCACTGACGCTAGCTACGGCTTGCTTTCCTTGATCAACTCGGTGGCGATTCAAGAACTTTCTTCTATATAAGATGAAGATGAAATCACTTTGTTCTAGGGATAGAGTAGCAAGGCTCATGGCAGGTTCGATCCCTGTGTTTCCTGTTATGCTAGTATGCTAGATAGTCTTTCTTGTTCCGCTTCTTGAAAGTGAGAGGATAGAACAACTTGCGCCCAATAGTGCCTTTACTAAGGCCGGTCCCCGCAGGCATAGTACGCCTCTTAACTTGATTGAAGCTAGCTGAGATAGACTACAGGTTCCCGGAAAGCGAGTTCAAAGATCGATCAAACGAGACCATCGCCCAAGGTGCCTTAACAAGCGTTGAGGCCGGCAACGATGGTTGCTTGAATCTTTCAGCGAACTATCTTTCCACAGAGAGGGAGATCAAGTTTTTTAAATGATAACAAAGACAAAGCAGTAGTGTTGTAGCTATGTTAGCAAGGGAGTTAATGAGTTCCCTCAAGCAAGTCAGAAGATGAGTCTTTCTTCCTCAAGCAAGCAAGTAAGGAAGAAGAGTACAGTCGGTTTAGTCGGTCTAGCAAGCAAGGAGGAATAGGAGAGTCGGTCTAGTTGGTTTGGTTTAGGCGGAACGGGAAGCAAAAGTCGGGAGGCTAAGTGAGTCTTCCCTTATCGGGATACGCTAACATCCATCGTCTTGAGACAAATTCCAGTCCTTTATGCCAACCGAGTCTCCTCGGCCATAAGCTCAGCAAGTGAATCATCAACAGACGTCCAAAAGTGGCGTTACGAGTCATTGAGGAAATAGATAAGCTATATCTGTCAAGTTGATCCTCCCGCAGCGCAGCGATCGGAATAAGGCCTGACTTAATAAGCCTCTCGAGCTTTGAGCTTCGAGCAAGAAGCAACCGACTAGCTAGCTTTGTTAACAATCTCTATCTCCGGCTTTCGCTTCAAGCTGTCGCTTAAAGCTTCAGTCGGATGAGAACTGTCTGACTTCTTCTTCTGGCAGGCAAGCACAGGGAGGAGCTTCCCGTCAGGAGAAGCCCGACCGAAGCGATCAAAGCAAGAAGCAGCCGCGTGGTTAACCATCTCTGGCTTCGAGCTAGCAGTTGCCAGTAAGGAAGTCAGTTAACAATCTGAATCTCTGGCTTTCTATTCCTTTCGTCTCGGAAGTAGGAGTTGCAGCTAAGCTAATGGCAGCCCTCTTCTCTTGCTTCCTAGCTGCACCCCCTATCGACCGATGCTCTATACGCCAACCTCTTCTTCTTACGCCGATCCACATCCCAATCCTGCCGCTCATTTATGAAAATGACCATCAATGGCCCCCTTCAAAACGCTTATATAGTCAAAGGCCAACGCGCGTTTTACTAATAGGCTTTTCAGCCGTTGCTTGCTGCTTCTCTCCACTTCACTTCCTTTCAACTAGCCTATACCCATCATATGAGGAGCTTTGGATCAAATGGTGCCTAGCCTTTCGAAAGGAAGCCTGTCTGTCTGTACACACCTTATGACTCGAGTGTACCAAAAGAGATCGGATCCCGATTCAAGACTTCCGGGATTTAGGGGTTGTTCTTCGCTGAGAGCTTCTTCACTCAATTACCAAGATTCAATCGACTTTCTTTTTCCGCTCGCTGCCGGATGCGTTCTTTAACTTGAAAGCCCTGCTATACGTGCAGGATAGGTGGAAGGCACATGCTTCTCTTTACGACGTAAAGGAAAGACCTCTTTTCTAATTCTATACTAGTTCCTATGGCGTAAAGGAAAATAGTTTCATTTCGGCTATTACATCTATGGGTCAACGAGTTTCTGGAGTCTCTTAAAGAGGGGATCGAAGCAAGGTCAAATCCCATTATTATAAATAGTTATTCTAAAGAATACGATCATCTCACAGATGAAGAAGTGAGCAAGCCTTTCTACAATGGATTCTAACAGCGCAGACTAGGCATCTTTATCTGATTTCAATTTATATATTTATTTATATTAGTAAAGCCCCTTGTTTCAAGGCTAGGGCCTTCCCCAGGAACATGGTTTAATTGCGATTTTCATTTAGCAGCATTGGCCGTAGAATCCAATATTGAGGGTGACTGACCACTAGATCTGTCGATCGAGACCTTGGTCTTCCTGCAGTACTACAGGCTTTTGACTCTCTCTCTATGGGCTTCGGGCTAACGCCCTAGATCCTCCACTAAATCCTCCAACGGTGAGACTGAGTGTCTTACTTTATCTTAAGACGACAGAGGTACGTAAAGTAGAGGTCCCTCAATTCAACTATATCTTAAGACTTTTCTGGGTGACCAAGACATAGACTAAGATTCCTTTGTATCCGGGCGCTTACCTCGCTTGTTAGGGATCGATGCTTCGCCTCATCCGTGCTCCTTGGAAACCTTGACTCTTCAATAGATTCATCTTAACTTAAGAAAAGTGGTACTTTCTGTTTGCCTTACCGTCTTTTCTCAGCGGATCAGCCACATACTCCGAAGTCACGTTAGTGACGGGAACTGAGCTATCTTTTGGTCAGGTTTTCTGGGGGTTGGTTCCTCTACTAGAATAGGTTCCGAACGCCTCACTTCTCTGACTTTCGGTGCTTATCTTCAATCATAAGATGGTCACCCGCCCTAAGCAACATCGGTTCACCATAGATATCTCAAGAACTTCTCTTCTTGACTAGGAGAGCGCTCTTCCTTCTCAAAGATTTCTTCACTTCTCCCAGCGCTGCTCAAGAATCATTCTTGTACCTACTATTCTTTCTATTCTTTCCGAACCTGGGGCTTCGCTTGCTCGCCCACTTATCCATGCGTTCTTTGGTAGGCAGCATAGCATCTTTTGGTTTTCCACTTCCAAGAAAGACTTAAGTGAATTAACCATTCGCTTACTCTTGTAGACCGCTCTCCTCGCTTTTATTGTTATTATAAATCTTTCTTACTTGGGTAGCCGGATCTTGATAATTAGAATGGGCAAAGCTCTCCCTTCCTTTGGTGATGAAGTTGGGCCGTCTTTCTTATGTCAATTCTGGGTCAACCATATTCCCATCCTCGGCTTTCAGCCTCAGAGACTTTCCAACCTTTTCGGTAGGAAGGATCACTACAACTTTACTCAGGTCGGGCACTACCCAATGATCAAGTACCGGTTACAGTACAGGATACCAAAACTAATTCACGACTCCTCCATCGAGCAATGCAACTCGAGATGCAACATGTATTATTTCATTGAAAATGGCTATTCTAAAAATAGGATATGAACCGGATTTTCTCATGAAAAAATGCAACTTTGAAATTGCGTAGGTGTAGGTGATGGCAGAAAATCTTCAAACGGTGGTGTGATCCACACGAGAAGATACAAAAAGGCTGTCATTGGGTGGAGAATTTCCATCCATTTGCTGTCTCGTTCGCTACCGCTCCGTGGGGTCAGAATTACGCAATTGGACCAGTTGGAGCTATAGCTGAAACCTCTCGAATTGGGGAAACCGCCCTCGATCCCACTATAAATGTGGAATAGGACCCGTTCCTGGACGGAAGAAGATGCGCGTCGCGTGCTCGATCTAGCCATTGTTCTCAATTGGTTTGAAGAGCGGCCTTCCTTAGGAAGTGTTTTGTGTTTGATTTTTAGTGGAGTCTCCAACACTTTCTCCGGTCTAATGAGCGTTCACGTCACGTTTTCGAAGAGGTTTTATAGATACTAAGTGGGTTTTCAGTTTCATAAGGGTAGAAGATCTCAAATCATGCTTTGCATTGCAACTCCCATGCATACAATAGCTACGAGCTTCTGTAAGCGCTGTTGCGCGAGTACTGTATCACGAGCGCACTACCGAGTCCCACGAGTACACTAACGAGAGAGGAACTACGAGCAGAAATCAGTAGTCACTCTTCGACTTAAATAAAGATATTGCGTATGCAAGAGAGAGATAGTCAGTCTATTAAGCGGCCGAGAATCTTATGTCATAAGGACCAACGAGGATGAAGGAGGAAAAGGAGAAGGGGAAGAAGCGGGGTAGAGGAATTGGTCAACTCATCAGGCTCATGACCTGAAGATTGCAGGTTCGAATCCTGTCCCCGCCTAAGATAATCAGTCTTTGGAGGGAGCGAAGTGAGATGAGAATGGAATCGACGAAGAACGGCACATCGAGCATAAAGATAAGACGATGGATGTGGGCATGGAAGCTTGAATGAGCTCCGTGATCATCGAATCCATGAACCTCGCTGCGATCAAGATGGAAATATATACAATCACCTTCCCGCACGAAAGAAAGACAGCAGACAAACAAAGGCAAGAGAAGACTCTTTCTTAATTAATTAATCAATTTTTGATTGGCGCTTTGTCAATTCGATGAAATTCAGAATTCAGTTTCGGGGAAAGCGTCCTCTCTTTCTGAGTCAATATCAGCCTGTAACTGCCCCAAGTCTTAAATAGATCTCGTCCATTCTATTTGCAGTTTACCCATGATGGGAAATGATGTTGGTAAAATTCGCTAAACTTCTGACTTAATGGAACTCTCCCTATAGGCGGCGCCTCACTCTATATCGCCCATTGACCTGAGGGCTGACTGGGAAAGAGCTTCGAAAGGTGACTGATTGTCGCAGTCGGCCATAACCCGCTCAGTGATGGCAAGTCGTTATCAAGAATGCTCGGTGATGGAAAGCCGTAATCTAGCCCGGGGCGTGCGAGCTGTCGGCCTACAGGGAAAAAGAAGTCCATCTGAGAGATGCGTACGATAGATAGGGGGCTTGAGTGACCGAAGTGCGCTAGCCGGCTAACTTCTTTTTTCCTTTCCGCTGGTTGTCATATGCTCCATTGGACTAGTGGGCTGTACGAGTCAGAGTCCGCCTATCCCCTTTTCCCACTAAGGCTCCACGAACAAATGGGACACGCTATAAAATGAGGTCGAAGAGGCGATCGGCAGTGAGCAACTAAATATACAGGAGCTACAAAGGTGGCAGGCCACAACCGAAACCGACGACAGACATGAAAGCGGAGACCAAAAACGGAGCCCACTCTCGCCATGATGAAAGTGCAACTGACATTACCGTCGCAGCTACTCAGGTATACGGCTGCCTGGATTCGAGTGAGCCTCATGGAATAGTGATCTCTAGAATGCCATCCGAGAGCGCTTTCCACGAAAGTGAGCCACAAGTCCTTGAGCCAGTCTTGGTAGGCAACGGCCAGCATCTAACAAAAAAGTCAAAAGGCAAGCCTCCGGGCTGGGAATCTGTCCATAGCGCTTACTGGTATTAGTGATCTTCCTTCCCATACCTCTCTTAGCTTTATGTTATGCACTGCAACCCTCTTTCTCGGCTTTCTTCTTTCGGTTGGATTTCTTGCCTGGGCCGCTCCTACTGCCTAAGCAGCCCTCCTCCTCTTCCGTCAGTTTGCTGTCCGGACTGAGACTGATTAAAAGCGCTCCCGATTTCTGCCGCATTTCTCTCCACCCGGCTTGATCTTCCGTGAGTGCGCAATGAGAGAGCCAAGGCGCCAGAGCAGCGCGCAAATCATCAGTGTAGGAAATAGTCTTTCTTTGATCTAGGGGCAGCCTTCCGAGTCGCTCGAGGAAAGAAAGATGGGGCATGGAAAAGGAGCAATGCGATCGGCCAGTGAGGGGCTTCTGCTTCTGTGAGGACCCGGACATGAGTTTGAAGGGCCCTTGTACGAGTGATCGGCATGCCTCAGTTCCCTCTTGAAGAGCTATTGACCTCTGCTTGGTAAGGTGTAGAGCCCCTCATCAACTTCCCACAGCGTTAACAACTGCCATCAGAACCCCAGTCTTGAATCTCTATCTGTTGATTGTGATTGGAAAAGTTAGTCAATCGAGTCGATCGGTGAGCGAGCCGCCGGTGGCTCGCCATCTTCTGCTTGATTTTATGCTCTCCCGCTTATGAATCCGCTGCTTACTATGACTTACTATGATTTATGAATCACTGGATGAAGGAATGAAAAGCATTATAAGATCTCAGGCTTATTTTTCCCTTTCTTCATTATCCGTTTAGTTTTTTAGTATTATGGATTGAAAAAAGTCGTGATTTTCCATACGGGTGGCTGAACTTTTGATCAGACGAATGCCTCTGTCCTCGGAAAAAGTCGTTTTACTCAAATCACTGCTATATGAGAGAAAGAAAATGGAATCCGACCGAGGGCAATTTGATGCCAAAAACACGCACGGGCTTGCTCAATTTATTCAACAG